CATTATATGAGGGATTACTATGAAAAGAGGAATAAGCCGAGCTATAAGAAAAATGCCCGCAGCTACCATAGTAGCAGCATGTATAAGAGCCGAAATAGGAGTAGGTCCCTCCATGGCATCCGGTAACCATACATGAAGGGGAAATTGTGCAGATTTAGCAACTGCACCGGCAAATAATAGAACGGCACAGAAAGTAACAAATAAAAAATTGATTTCATTATGATTATTAGAAATCAAGTTATTGAATATTTTGAATAAATCTCGAAATTCGAAACTCCCTGTTATCCAATAAAAACCTAAAATTCCTAATAATAAACCAAAATCCCCAACACGATTAGTTACAAATGCCTTTTGGCAAGCATTTGCAGCAACAGGCCGTGTGAACCAAAACCCTATTAATAGATATGAACACATTCCTACCAATTCCCAAAAAATATAAATTTGTATCAAATTAGAACTAGTAACTAATCCTAACATAGAAGTACTGAAAAAACTCATATAAGCAAAAAATCTCAAATATCCTTGATCATAAGACATATAATTATCACTATAAATAAGAACCATAATTCCAATAGTAGTAATCAATATTAACATAATAGAAGTAAGCGGGTCGATCAAGTAACCGAATTCTAAAGAAAAATTATTATTGATGATCCAAGACCATACATATTGATAGATAGAACTGCCATTTATTTGCTGAATAGACAGATTGATCGAAAAAAGCATGACTATACTTAACAAAAAAACACTTTGAAAAGCCCACATACGGCGAAGACTTTTTGTTGCCGACGGAAAAAGAAGAAGTCCCGCTCCTATTAACATAGGAACTGGAAGTGGAAGGAAAGGAATTATCCACGCATATTGATATGTCTGTTCCATAAAAAGTTTTTTATTCTTAATTTACTGTTTCCGATTTACCGGATCCTACCCCCTTTCAATTTCAAAACAAAAGGGGTCAATAAAAAAATAAAGAGATGTACTAACTTAAAGATATTTTTCGAATTTTATATATTATCTGGGTCTTTCCAAAATACTTTAAATATTAAAATAAAGAAGTTACAATTGGGCAAATGATATGACCAACTTGCTCATAAAAAGCGAATTTAGTTATTAACTAAGATTTTTCTTAAAATAACGAAAATATGAAAATTCATTATTATTAGATGACTTTATATTCATAAAGTAAGGATAAAAAATTATACTAAAAAGATTACTTGATTATGATATGAATCATAGGATTAACTAAGGTAAAAATTTTGTACAAATCTCGCTTTTTAGTCAGTTTGTTTCAAATCATTAACTAGTTTCATTATAAAATTGATTTATTATTTTACGTTTCAATAAATTCAATAAAAAAGACATTTATAGGAAACGCTATAATATCTAACATTTTATATAAGATATAAGATTTATTTTTATATTTATCAAAAGGGGGTAAAATAAAATCAAATTTAATAAAAAAATCACTTAACAAATTAATTACTAGTTTGATTCGAATTTTAAAATGGAATTTGGAAGTATTCTTTACTCAAGTTTGACCAATTAATAGAAAATTGAAGTTTTAATTAGGCAATGGGTTTTTAAAGGGTTCTTAAATCCTTGGATGTTTTTATTCTGTATAAATATAAATGAAAGAAATGTATAAAAAAATTAAATTATATTTTTCTAGTAAGATTTTGTACGATTTTTGCATATCTTTTATCTATATATATATATATTATATATATTATCTATAGAATAACTCGATAATGAATAGATTCGTTTTGACCAATAGATGTCTTTCACATCCAACTATAACAATGAGTAACCTCTTAATTTTTAAATGGCAGTTCCAAAAAAACGTACTTCTATATCAAAAAAGCGTATTCGTAAAAATATTTGGAAAGGTAAGGGATATTGGGCAGCCTTAAAAGCGTTGTCATTAGGTAAATCTCTTTCTACCGGAAACTCAAAAGGTTTTTTTGTTCAACAAAAAAAATAAGTCATAAAATAAAACATTGGAATAATATGAATATAAAAAAAGGCCCATTTCATTCTTAATAGGAGATTAACAAACCTGTTGTTTGTGGCTAATCAATATGAACTAGAATTCGCTTCGCCGTTAGGATATGTATAATAAGAATTCTTCGGTTTAAGGGTTAGTAAATTATAAAAAGCTTTTTAAAAATAAAGAAAAGATACAAAACTTGAGCCTTTTTTAGTATATTTTATTGTTTTGGGGGTGGGGAGTCCTTTTTCCCCATCAACCTATTTGTCACAATTACAATAATCAAAGTTTTTCTATATATATATACGTATTTATATACGAAGAAGGGTAAAAAAGAGATCTTTAGTTAAAAGAAATACATCGTTGAAACTTTTTTATTCATTTATTTTTATTTTGAAAACTTTTTGTGTAACTTTCTGACTTCTTATTTATCTGAATTTTTCTGAATTAATCTATTAGTTTAGAATATATAAATTTCACATATATCTGTCTCTTTCAACTCAACCGACAAAA